GTTGGGGTTATGGATTTTCAGTTTATGGGGGGTAGTATGGGATCCGTAGTAGGTGAGAAAATTACTCGTTTGATTGAGTATGCTACCAATAAATTTTTACCTCTTATTTTAGTGTGTGCTTCCGGAGGAGCGCGCATGCAAGAAGGAAGTTTGAGCTTGATGCAAATGGCTAAAATCTCTTCTGCTTTATATAATTATCAATCGAATAAAAAGTTATTTTATGTATCAATCCTTACGTCTCCTACGACTGGTGGGGTGACAGCTAGTTTTGGGATGTTGGGGGATATCATTATTGCTGAACCTAACGCCTATATTGCATTTGCAGGTAAAAGAGTAATTGAACAAACATTGAATAAGACAGTACCTGAAGGTTCACAATCGGCCGAATTTTTATTCCATAAGGGCTTATTCGATCCAATCGTACCACGTAATCTTTTAAAGGGCGTTCTGAATGAGTTACTTCAGCTCCACGATTTCTTTCCTTTGAATCCTAAATCAAGTAGAGCCTTAACTTAATTACTTAGGAAAAACCCGAAGAATGGATTTTTTTGTCACATAAGATTTCTTTCCTTTGAATCCTAAATCAAGTAGAGCCTTAACTTAATTACTTAGGAAAAACCCGAAGAATGGATTTTTTTGTCACATAAGAGTAAATTGTAGAAAGAATCATGCAGATAATTTTTTTGCCGATATTCACTCTTTTTTCTATCAACAAGAAAAAAGAGTGAATTGCCGATATTCACTCTTTTTTCTATCAACAAGAAAAAAGAGTGAATTCCTTTTTCCGTGAAAAAAAGTTCGGCAAGGTAAATAAAACGAATTTCATGTTCTTTTGTTACCTCTGCATAGAAAATATAGAGTCTTGCATATTTTTATTTCTATATATATATTTCCCGAGAATCCTCTTTATTTACTAAAAATCCCTATTTTCGGATCGGATTCTAAATTAGAACGAATTTTTCGGGAATTTAGAAGCGGAAAACTCTTTTTTTTTATTATTATTATTAAAAATAAAAATCAAGTTATAAGATAAGAAAAAAAAAAAAAGAGAATATAGAATATAAAGAATAATAACAAATAAATGAATTATCATATATATATATATTTCATGTAGAAATATGAATAAGTTACATAAATAAGTTACTTAATTAGTTCTACACTCTTTATTTTATTATATATATTCACTTAGATATACTTCTATATTCATTTAGGTATACTTTTACACTTAGTATAATTATATTCTATATGATATGAATTTGAATTTTAATGATTATAAGATATCTTTCTAATAATTACTAATAAAATAATTTAGATAAATAGAATAAAATAATTCGAAGAATAAATAACAGGTACAAATAGTAAATCGAGGTGCCCATTCTATGACAATTCTCAACAACTTACCCTCCATTTTTGTGCCTTTAGTGGGCTTAGTATTTCCGGCAATTGCAATGGCTTCTTTATCTCTTCATGTTCAAAAAAACAAGATTTTTTAGATCCGATTAGGTCCTATGGGAGTAGATTTCATTTATTTATTTTTCAAGACTTAGACTTGAATCATAATACAAATATCTATTTAGTATAATATGATATACCATGCGGGCAGCTTCCCTCAAACATAAATGAAAAATGAAAGGGTTTTTATGCAGACGTAAATGGAAATATTATATATGAGTAAATGAGCTATTTGAAAATGAAATGAGCTATTTGAAAATAAATCGAGGCTGTGGCGGATGCCGGAAATAAACGCAAAGCCAATGTTTTTATATGTGTAGATAGGGTTTTTATATGTGTAGATAGGGCATGACGGGGCTACCTTTTTTTTAATCTAACGAATTCGATGAATTCCTCCTAAAGATTCACATCAGAATAGTGCGAGTTGATGAAAGTTACTTCGGAAACAAAAACAGAAAGTCAAATTCATTTGGGCTAGTCTCCCACTTCAAATAAAAAGCAACTGGATCTAGTATGAGTTGGCGATCAGAACGTATATGGATAGAACTTATAGCAGGGTCCCGAAAAACAAGTAATTTCTGCTGGGCCCTTATACTTTTTTTAGGTTCATTGGGTTTTTTATTGGTTGGAATTTCCAGTTATCTTGGCAAAAATTTGATATCTTTATTTCCGTCTCAGCAAATAATTTTTTTTCCACAAGGGATCGTGATGTCTTTTTATGGGATCGCGGGTCTATTTATTAGTTCTTATTTGTGGTGCACAATTTTTTGGAATGTAGGTAGTGGTTATGATCGATTCGATAGAAAAGAAGGAATAGTGTGTATTTTTCGCTGGGGATTTCCTGGAAAAAATCGTCGCATCTTACTCCGATTCCTTATGAAAGATATTCAGTCTATTAGAATAGAAGTTAAAGAGGGTATTTATGCTCGGCGTGTCTTTTATATGGAAATCAGAGGCCGGGGGGCCGTTCCTTTGACTCGTACTGATGAGAATTTGACTCCACGAGAAATTGAGCAAAAAGTAGCAGAATTGGCCTATTTTTTGCGTGTACCAATTGAAGTATTTTGAAATGAGCTGAAGAATGAATATTTTCTTAGCAGGATCGAAAAAATCCAAGAGTTTTTTTTTTTTATAGCATAACTTAATTGAAATTTCTTCACAATATTGATGAACTAAGGAAGACGTATTATATACGGATATATACGGAACAATTACAATTCTAAAATGAAACTTTTTTATCTGCAAAAATTTTTTATGCGTATGTAAATTCACTAAATTCAGTAACAAAACAAGTAAGAAATCTAAATAATAGACCCATTTCATAGATCAAAACAAAGCATTTTGGAATAAAATATAGAATAAAGAAATTTTCTTTTTATTTGAAATATTTGAAATTGATAGGTTAGGTATGGATAGACCATATTTTGCAAATTATCTCTCCTTTCTTTTGTCAATCGACGTTTCTTTTTCTCTTTTTTTGTCCTCCTTAATGAACAAAGGGCTGGACCATTTAGAATGATAACCTTTCTGTCTTATTTTGCTTTTGCCACTCATTTTTGATTATCACATCACAATATTCTTCAGAAATTTTTCTTAATTATTCCTGTGGGATATGGGCAAATTGACCATTTTTTTTTTTTTTTGAAATATTTGTTTTGTTGATACAACGGAATTCTTTCATCTCGAAATCCAAATTTGGAGTGGTTCTTTAGGGCATTTATCGAAAAGAGGGAATTGCTTCAAATTTGAGCAATTGAGATATCTAGAAACAATATTTTTTTCTTCATTCATGTACTCTTTTTAGTCTTTTTTTTGTATTCTTTCATCTTTCAAAATTAAAGGACTAACCACGGACTTAAAAATAAAAACAGGGAATAGATTCATAAGTTCGAAGCCTTGTAATAGAACTTATGCTTGATAGAAATATTAGATCATATAGAATCGATAAATGAGGTGCGCTCATTAAAAATTCATATACGCAAAAATGAAAAAAAAAACATTTATTCCCCTTCTATATCTTACATCTATAGTTTTTTTGCCCTGGTGGATCTCTTTTTTATTTCAAAAAGGTTTTGAATCTTGGGTTATTAATTGGTGTAATACTAGTAAATCCGAAACTTTTTTAAATGATATCCAAGAAAAAAGTATTCTAGAAAAATTCATAGAATTAGAGGAGCTCGTTCGCTTGGACGAAATGATAAAGGAATACCCGGAAACCCATCTACAAAAGTTTCCTATCGGAATCCACAAACAAACGATCCATTTGATCAAGATGCACAATGAGGATCGTATCCATACGATTTTCCACTTCTCGACAAATCTAATCTCTTTCGTTATTCTAAGTGGTTATTCTATTCTAAGTAATGAAGAACTTATTATTCTTAATTCTTGGGTTCAAGAATTCCTATATAACTTAAGCGACACAATAAAAGCTTTTTTCATTCTTTTATTAACCGATTTATGTATAGGATTCCATTCACCCCACGGTTGGGAACTAATGATTGGTTCTGTCTACAAAGATTTTGGATTTGCTCATAACGATCAAATTATATCTGGTCTTGTTTCCACTTTTCCAGTCATTATCGATACAATTTTAAAATATTGGATTTTCCGTTATTTAAATCGTGTATCTCCGTCACTTGTAGTGATTTATCATTCAATGAATCACTGAAAAATGATCCATGAATCCAATTAGAATGTTTGTTATTTTGTACATAAACAAAACATTCAAAATCTTACTTTACTTTATCTTTATACTTTATCTTTCTATAAATACATTTATTTTTTTCTATACATCCAAAGGATTCTCTTCCTATATTTTAATTTTAGTAAAAATTTTTGAGTAACTACCAGTATCGCGGATAGGGAACTATACTAGCGACCTACCTAATTTTATTGTAGACATTTTCAGGATCAATGATTGGACCATGCAAACTAGAAAGACCCTTTCTTGGATAAAGGAAGAGATTACTCGTTCCATTTCCGTATCACTCATGATATATATAATAACTTGGGCATCCATTTCAAATGCATATCCCATTTTTGCCCAGCAGGGTTATGAAAATCCACGCGAAGCAACTGGCCGTATTGTATGTGCCAATTGTCATTTAGCTAATAAACCCGTGGATATTGAGGTTCCACAAGCGGTACTTCCCGATACTGTATTTGAAGCAGTTGTTCGAATTCCTTATGATATGCAACTGAAACAAGTTCTTGCTAATGGTAAAAAGGGGGCTTTGAATGTGGGGGCTGTTCTTATTTTACCTGAGGGGTTTGAATTAGCCCCCCCCAATCGTATTTCGCCAGAGATGAAAGAAAAGATGGGAAATCTGTCTTTTCAGAGTTATCGCCCCACTAAAAAAAATATTCTTGTGATAGGGCCTGTTCCTGGTCAGAAATATAGTGAAATTACCTTTCCTATTCTTTCTCCGGACCCCGCCACTAAGAAAGATGTTCACTTTTTAAAATATCCCATATATGTAGGCGGAAACAGAGGAAGGGGTCAGATTTATCCCGATGGGAGCAAGAGTAACAATACTGTTTATAAT